CATGGACCTATCCCATTTTGGGGGTTAACCGCAGAGATGCATTACATGAGTTTTAAACTGAAATTTATGTTCAATTTGGATTACAAATCCGTTTTATTTCGTTTTATCGTTTTTCCCACCTTCAGAAGAAGAAATTCTCCTTATTGTTAGTGTTAGACTTTTCTGACAGGTAACTATCTCGGTTTCGTATATAAATTGCTATAGAATCTTTGAAAAAGGCTTTCCTGCCTACGAAAGAAAGGACTTACAGTCTTTGGGATTTGATCCTACACCGCTGCTCTTTAGTGGATCTACTCTATTACATAAGTGGATTCCGAATTTTTATCTCACATCATGACATGAGAATAAGTACGCAGTTATTATTGTATTGGCCCCAAACCTCGCAAATTGATCTTTACGGCGCTTCCTCTACGAATTAGATCCTTTTTTTTTATCCATAGACAAAGTAGCTCTAGGTATATTTATTTCTTCATATTTCAATTTCTGTGAAGTTTATTTTTTTGCTACAGCTGCTAAAAATCGTTAGTTTATACGATGCCGTATGTAGAAAGCCCGTTTTTCTTTTTTTCCTTCGATTTCTATAGTGAAGATAGTCGCACGTAATGACAGATCACGGCCATATTATTAAAAGCTTGTGGTAAGAATGGATTTCGTTCGAGTGCTCGAAAATAATATTCCAAAGCTTTCGTATGTTCTCCATTACTTGTATGGATAAGACCTATATTATAAAGTATATAGCTTCGATCGTAGGGATCAATTTCGAGTCGCATAGCTTCATAATAATTCTGTAAAGCTTCCGCATAATTTCCTTCGGATTGAGCCGACATCCGTTACGGTCGCAATTCAATTAAAAGAATCTCCGTTACAGAACCGTACGTGAGACTTTCATCTCATACGGCTCCTCCCTTATGTGCATAAGTAGAAAAATACCTGAACTAAAAAAAAATAGAATAATATTTTCTTTATGGACTGAGCGGAGCTAGTGTTTTTAGAAAAAATCTCTAGCCAACCTTCCTGCAAGAGATCTTTTCTTAACACTTGGGACTAGATTAGATCTAAAAAAGAACTCCAACAATTTCTTTGTTTTTAACGCCTACTAATTTCCAGGAATTAGTCACTTCAACAGCCTTCGATGGTTCTGTTGATATCCAAAGTACGAACGAGATGGATTTTGTTGCCCCAACCATTCTTTTAGTCCCGAACCCAATAACAATACAAACAATAAGTAGGGGTTCATTTATACGAAGGTTTTCGTGTTGTTGATTCCTAGGTGTAGCGCTTTTTCCCTTATGCTGTCCATTGGCACTAGTCGAGTAGGATTTCCCGAACCTATAGGTGTAACCTTTCGCTAAATATACTATAATCCAAATAGAAAGATAGTATCTGAGGTTGCATTAATCGAGGATACACGACAGAAGGAATTGTTCTATTTACAAACTGCACCTTCAGCAAGCGTATATATATATATTTTCACAAATCACCTACCTTTCATCTTTCTAGTAAGAGCGAACTGAAAAAAAAAAGAAATCAAATCACACCATCTCTGTAATAGGTAAATGCCTCCTTTTCTCCTGAAGTTGTCGGAATTATTTGCACTAAGATATTGGCTACAATTGAAAATGTCTTATCAATAAAATTCCCATTTATCCGCGATCTAGGCATAGCTAGCAATCCATTCTCTAAGTCTTCTCATTTCCTCGCGTGGGAAAATAATCTCACGAAAAAAAAAAAGAATTGTACAGTACGAAATAACATAAAATAACAAAAGATTTATTTGAAAAAAAAAAGATTATGGGTCTTGTCTTCTATTCCAATTAGAATTATTTCTTTTTGACTTTGACAGGAATCGAGAAGAACTATTTTAACACGAGTGGATTTCATCCTAATCTCGTAGTCGAACTATTCTGATTTCATTGAAGTTCCAGAATAATGATACAAAGAAGAAAAAGATCGAATAATCATTCTATGATGAAAATAGAATAACCTCCCTTCTTTTTTTGTTGAAAAAAATTTCGTAAGAAACTCAATTTCTCTTACCTCAAAATAACGAGCTTTTTTTACTTTGATTTGAGAATTGATGAAAAATTGTCTTTTTATTTGTAATAATTATTTTTTTTAATATAATTTCAATTAATAGGAATTACTTGTGAATTGAATATAGTCAAAATGGATTGGACGTACGGATCCCTAGACTGGAATATGACAAACTCGCTATTCACTCGTTTTTTGGTTCCTAATGTAGGAGAGATGGCCGAGTGGTTAAAGGCGTAGCATTGGAACTGCTATGTAGGCGTTTGTTTACCGAGGGTTCGAATCCCTCTCTTTCCGTACCTTACCTTCCCTTAATAGATAGTAGATCCCTTTTAACACCCGATCAACTAACCTTAGTTGACTTTTCGTTACTATCGATTCTCTAGTCCGGTTGGCTTGACACGTAAACTAGAAAGAATTCTTTAAAATAATATGAAATAGCCCTTCAGTTTCTGATACATATAAATAT